CTCCAGGAACAAGTAGAAAAAAATTGATTAATTTTATAATCAAAAAAAAATAAGAAATTCACGATATCCCTTGAGAAATATAGAAATTCAATTAATATATATTAATTATTATATATAATTATATATATATCTATTTCTATATAATATATTTGCGTCCAATAGGATTTGAACCTATACCAAAGGTTTAGAAGACCTCTGTCCTATCCATTAGACAATGGACGCTTTTCTTTCACTTTTCACGAAAATTTCGTGAAAAGTGAAAGAAAAAAATGAACTAATTTAGTAATATTAGTAATAAAAGATATTCATTCTATAATCGAAAAGGATAGATTCCATTAGAAGAACTATCGAATCTAGGATATAAGCGGGTAGCGGGAATCGAACCCGCATCGTTAGCTTGGAAGGCTAAGGGTTATAGTCGACGTTCATTCATCATTTTGTTTGAACGTCTCTAATTCAAAACTGAACGTGAAACTTTTGTTTCATTCAGCTCCTTTACAGAAGAATTTAAGAGATGGAATCCATACAAAAAAATGATCCATAACATCTATGTTAGCCTTTCGGTATTAATACATTTAATACAGCTTGCTTTTTAGATGATCCCTATAGAATAGAACAATATGTTTTTTTCTAGTTATTTCGTTCTCTATTTCTATTTGAGAGAATCTTTAGGAAAAGATTCAAATTTCCGTCGAGCTAAAAAAATAGGTAGATTTTTTTAGTAAACTAGAAAAATCGTTTAATAGCTATTTTGCTTCAATCTCTCCTATACAAAACAAATAATAAAAAAAAAATGGAAGATTTAGTTACGATTGGAAACAAATTTTCTATATCTTTTTCCCTGGATCCTTTACTCATATTAAATTGGGATTCTTGATCCAATTCCAAAAACTTATGTTTCATAATTTTAGAATCAATTCTAAATCTAAATTGTATACAAATTACGATAATGTATAGTATTCCTCGAATCATTCGTTGAGAGGGATAAAGGATTAAATTAAAGTCCTTTAAGTAAGAAATAAAGTTTTTGATCGTGATATGAATCACGCAAGGGATCCCTTAACTATTAAGGGATCTATAGAACGAATCGCACTTTTACCACTAAACTATACCCGCTACAATACCATTATTGTATATAAAAGGATCTTTTGTCGAACAAGGGAATCAGTCATAATTATGAAATCGGCAAAATTTTATGAAAATTAAAATGTTGACATGTTTCATAAGAGGCCCCCTAATGAAATTAAGAAAAGGGGGCAAATCTCTTTTTTGGATTTTGTTTTTGCTGAAGGTATTTTGAGGGATACATCTCCACAAAAGTACTTAATTTTAATTCATAACACAAAAATGCATTGTGCAAAAATCCATAGTTCCATTCCTTTTTTTAGATAGGTTACCCGAAAACAAAAGAAGGAGTAATAAAAAATTACTTTTTGATTGTTATGATATAGAACCCGAATGATATAAGATCAAAAAGTAATTTTTATTTATGTTTGATCATGTTTAAATTAATTACAAGTTTTTTTTTCAAATCAAATACATTCAATTCAAATAAATCATTGTTATCCAGGATTCATGGGAAAAAAAAGAGCCATGCCAGTCCCTAGCTGGGCTCTTGTTCTGGTTGTATAAAAAACAAACTACAAAAAACTGAAATAAATATTTATTTAATATATAATAATATAAATAAAATAGAAGAAAATATCTTAAATTCAATAAGATATAAAGAAATAAGGTTTTTTTTTTTCAAGCCCTACTTTTTGTTCTTTTTGTTTATGCGATGTAACATAATAATTCAATTTTTTTAATTGGGGAGAGATGGCTGAGTGGACTAAAGCGTCGGATTGCTAATCCGTTGTACGAATTTTTGTACCGAGGGTTCGAATCCCTCTCTTTCCGTTTCCGTTGATTAGGGAGCTTCTTTTTTTTGTTTTCCTTCCTTGTTTATTTAATTTTTTTACTAGTTAAAGATCTAAAATAGATAGAAAAACAAAAAAAGATTTCAAAATCCAGCATAAGTAAGGAAAACACATAAAACAAAAAAGATTTTCTTATTCTTCACGTCCTGGATTACGTCCTGGATCATTAGATAAGAATCCGAAGATGAAAAGAGAAACAAAGAAAATCACTATCGTGTAAACAAATAGTTTTAGAGTAAGCATTACAAAATCTCCAAGATAATTTTAAAAAAACGACAGAGAAAGAGAATAGATTCTCTTCTATTTCACATTATGTTTCCTTTGATACTAAGTTTCTAAGAAATAAAGTTATTTCGAGGAAATCCAAAAAAATTAGAAATTGATTTCTTAATGGAAAAAAACGGAAATGATGAGATGGTCCGGATTTTTCTTGTCTATCCAAAAATTGCATGAATCAAAGATTCACACTGTAAGACTTATCTGATCTTATAAAATGTTAAAATGTTCTAATTTTTTTTTTTCGAATAAATTTTGAATTTTTTTAGGACATTATTCAAATGAAAGATCTCATCGAAAACTTACAGCAGCTTGCCAAACAAAAGCTAAAAGAAAAAAGAATAGGGGTATTACTGGCATAATATCTACAATTGGATTCAAAAAAGCATAAGCTTCAGGTAATTTCGCCAAGAAAAAACTACTTGAATAAAGGGCAGAGTGAATACAAATACAGACCAAGCTAAAGATATTAAGCATAACAAAAATGTTGTTCTTTAAGAAAAATGAATTGTATTTTTGTTTGAATTCTAATTTTTATTTTTTATTGTATTTTATTATATATTATATTATTATATATATGATATATTTTATGATTTAGTATAATTTTTATTTATTATACTTTTATATTCAGAATGCAATATTAAAGAAAAAATATAAAGAATTATAAAGAAATATAGTTATAAAGAATAGAATATATAATAATAAGATAGAAAAGAATTTTTAAAAGGGATAATAATAGAAATAATTCCAATATTGAATTCAGCTTTATTATAATTATTATTTTTATGAATATTTATTATAGATATGAATATTCATAAATGGGTAATAAAACTGAAAAAATGAATCAAATAAGATCAGACCTCCAATCCCCTTTTGATTTGAACTTATCCAGTTCAAAATCTTTGCATTCTAAAATCAAAAATAGACGAAATCAGACTTTCATACAATATCTTAATTGAATTCTATGTAATGATCAATAAATTCCGTTTAATTTGATATCTATGCATATCAAAATCAAAATCCTAGCAACAAATTATTCTATAAGAGAATAAGTGGAATTGACGAACAACCAATAATAGTATTTATTAGTGTCAAATCTAAAATGGGGCGTGGCCAAGTGGTAAGGCAACGGGTTTTGGTCCCGTTATTCGGAGGTTCGAATCCTTCCGTCCCAGATCCTATTTATTCATGTTCTTTTTTTAATCATCCGTCTATAATCTAAATTGAGTAGTTTATGAATATGTAGATGTAGATTCATAAACTACTCAATTTTTTTTTTGAATACCCACTCGCTCGTTATTATTATTCATTATTAATCCTAGTAATTGGATTTATATACGTATTATATACCTATTCTATTTACATAGAATTTTTTTTATTGCATTGATAGTAAATAAATGACTATCGAAGTCGAAGATGAAAAAGAAAAGATGTATATGATTTTTCATCACATGACTATTCATCTATTCTATTTTCATGTAAATAGAGGAAAAAAGTTCTATGGAAAAACAGTGGTTCAATTCAATGCTCTTTAATAGAGAGTTAGAATACAGGTGTGGTTTAAGTAAATCACTAGATAGTTTTGGTCCTATTGAAAATACCGGTGTAAGTGAAGACCTCCCAATCTTAACTGATGGTGTCAGGAACATACGGAATTTCATATCGGATAAAACTTTTTTAGTTAAGGATAGTAAAAGGAAGAGTTATTCCATATATTTTGCTATTGAAAATCACATTTTGGAGATTGACAATGATCATTCTTTTCGAACTGAACCAGAAAGTTTTTTCTCTAGTTATAAGAATTCTAGCTATTTGAAGAATGGCTCGAAGAATAATGATGATGATTACATGTATGATACTAAATCTAATTGGAATAATAACATTAATAGTTGCATTGAAAGTTATCTCCGTTCTCAAATATGTATTGAGAGTTACATTTTAGGTGATAGTGACCAATACAATGACAGTGAGTTTAATAGTTACGTTTGTGGTAAGGTCAGAAATAGTGGTGAAAGCAAGAGTACTAGTATAATAACTAGCACGAATGATAGTGATTTTACAAAAAGAGAAAGTTCTAATGATCTCGATGAGACTCAAAAATATAAGCATTTATGGGTTGAATGCGAAAATTGTTATGGGTTAAATTATAAGAAAATTTTGAAATCAAAAATGAATATTTGTGAACACTGTGGATATCATTTGAAAATGACCAGTTCAGATAGAATTGAACTTTTGATTGATCCAGGTACTTGGAATCCTATGGATGAAGACATGGTCTCTCTGGATCCCATTGAATTTCATTCGGAAGAGGAACCTTATAAAACTCGTCTTGATTCTTATCAAAAAAGGACAGGATTAAAGGAAGCTGTTCAAACAGGCACAGGTCGACTAAACGGTATTCCTGTAGCAATTGGTATTATGGATTTTCAGTTTATGGGGGGTAGTATGGGATCCGTAGTGGGTGAAAAAATAACCCGGTTAGTCGAATATGCTACCAATCAATGTTTGCCTCTTATTATAGTATGTGCATCCGGAGGAGCACGTATGCAAGAAGGAAGTTTGAGCTTAATGCAAATGGCTAAAATCTCGTCTGCTTTATATAATTATCAAATCAATCAAAAGTTATTCTACGTACCGATACTTACATCTCCGACTACTGGTGGGGTGACAGCTAGTTTTGGTATGTTAGGGGATATCATTATTGCTGAACCAAACGCTTACATTGCATTTGCGGGGAAAAGGGTAATTGAACAAACGTTGAATAAGGAAGTGCCCGAAGGTTCACAATCAGCCGAATTTTTATTCCAAAAGGGCTTATTTGATTCAATCGTACCACGTAATCTTTTAAAGGAGGTTCTAACTGAGTTATTTCAGTTCCATGGTTTCTTTCCTTTGACTCAAAATGAAAAGTAAAGCAGACCCTAAAATTCTTTTTTTTACGAAATTAGACAAGAGAAACATTATGTCCCTTTTTTTGTAGAAATAGAGGGCGGAATTCATCCAGTGATTTAGTTTTACATTCCTTACTATATTAATAATATATTTATTATTATATTATAAATATATTTTGTCCTTTTGATTCTTACAAAATCTTATTGATTTTTTTCTTTGATTATTGATTTATTATATTCTATACTTATTATGTATACCCAATAATATAGAGTATAATATATATATTTGTTTATTATCTATTATCTACATCTTCATATATATATTCATTTGGCTATACTTAGTCTAATTTTTAAAATAAACTTAGTATAAGTCTATATGAATTCTAGTGATTATAGACTATCTTTAATATCTTTATTACACTATAAGAATAATCAAAATATAAAATTCATATAACAAAAATATTAATCTAATAATCAACAAAAAAGAACAGGTACAAATAGAAAATTGAGGTACCCATTTTATGATAAACTTACCTTCCGTTTTTGTTCCTTTAGTGGGCCTAGTATTTCCGGCAATTGCAATGGCTTCTTTATTTCTTTATGTTCAAAAAAACAAGATTTTTTAGATACGGACAGTAGGGATAAATCTCATATATATTTTTAGATAAAGTCAAATTTATTTGCTTGGATTTGTTATTCTGTTCCATTTTTTAATAACTCTTGCATATCTAAAAAAAAAAACAAAAGAAAATACTAATATCAGCCTTAATAAGATTAGGAGGCTTTAATCTAACAATCAACAAAAAAGAACAGGTACAAATAGAAAATTGAGCCTTTTATGACTATGGTAGATGTTTTTTTGCCTTTCGTGGGACTAGTATTAATTGTAACGGCTGGTGTATTGGTTCATGTTCAACAACACATTTTTCGGGGGGTCAGGACACCTTATGCGTAGCTTCCAAGGACAAGAACACACATGGATTTACACTATACCCGGGGCCCGAAAACCAATCAATTTCTTCTGGGCTTCTTTCACTCTTTTAGGTTCATTAGGGGTTTTATTTATTTCAGCTTCTAGTTATTATGGTAGTAATTTTTTCAATTCGTCCGAATCTGTAGTTCCTTTTTTGCCACAGGGGGCCACGCTGACTTTCTATGGAATCGCGGGTCTATTTGTAAGTTTTCATTGGTGGATTCTAATTTTTTGGAATGTGGGTAGTGGTTATAATCTTTACGATAACCAAATTGGAATGGTGTGGCTTTGTCGTTACGGATTTCCTGGAGAAAATCGTTATATTCTTTCCCAAGTTCGTGTGGAAGATATTTTGGCCCTTCAATTTTACGCTAACCCAGAACCTCGTACGGGTGTCCTTTATATGTACACCAGAGAACAGGGGGCCATTCCCTTGACTCCTCTTGATGATTATTATGAGAGGACTCCACGCACCAGCGTTTTCGAAACAGCTTCGGACTTGGCCGCATTCTTGGATGTACAATTGGAAATAATTGTATAAAAAAATTCGAAAAATAAACGCTTTCTATAAGAAAGCGTTTATTTTTCGAATTTTATCCATTTAAAATTGATAGCTTTTGAAACAATATTTTTCTTCTTCATTCGAATTGGCAGTGGATTCTTTTGTTTTATTATTGGATTTCTGTATTCTTTTGTATTATTTTTCCAAATTAAAGGAAAGAACTAACTTCCGAATTACAAATAATTACAAATAAAAAACGAGAATAGATTATCCATTTCTATGAATAAATTAGAAATGGATATTGATAGGCTCTATTACTTGGAATAGAACTTATGCTTGATAGAAAGATTATTATCATATATAGTTGACAAATAAGATGAAGCTGAGTTCATTAAAGACGAAAAATGGCAAAAAAGAAAGCATTCATTCCCCTTCTATGTCTTACATTCATAGTCTTTTTGCCCTGGTGCATCTCTTTTACATTTAAAAAAAGTCTCGAATCTTGGGTTACTAATTGGTGGAATACTAAACAATCCGAAATTTTCTTGAATATCATTCAAGAAAAAAGTATTTTAAAGAAATTCATAGAGTTCGAGGAACTGTTCCTATTGGATGAAATGCTAAAGGAATACCCAAAAACACATTTACAAAATCTTCATGTTGGAATCTACAACGAAACCATCCAATTGATCAAGACGCACAACCAAGATCGTATCCATACGATTTTGCACTTCTCGACAAATATAATCTGTTTCCTTATTCTAAGTGGTTATTCTATTCTGGGTAATCAACAACTCATTATTCTTAACTCGTGGGTTCAAGAATTTCTATATAACTTAAGTGACACAATAAAAGCTTTTTCTATTCTTTTATTAACTGATTTATGTATAGGATTCCATTCGACTCATGGTTGGGAACTAATGATTGGTTCTGTCTATAAAGATTTTGGATTTACTCAGAATGATCAGATTATATCGGGTCTTGTTTCGACTTTTCCAGTCATTTTAGATACAATTTTTAAATACTGGATTTTCCGTTATTTAAATCGTGTATCTCCGTCACTTGTAGTGATTTATCATTCAATGAATGACTGAAAAAACGATCCACTGATCCAATTATAAAGTTTGTTTTTTGTATATAAAAGAGAAACATTCCAAATTTTACTTATTTTTTTCTTTCTACTCATATTCTTCCTATATTCTAGGAAAATAATTTCATTAAATAGCAGAATCATGGATAGGGAACTATGTCAGTAACCTACCTAATCTTATTGTAGAAATTTTCAGGATCAATGACCATGCAAACTAGAAATGCTTTTTCTTGGATAAAGGAAGCGATTACTCGATCCATTTCCGTATTGCTCATGATATACATAATAATTCGAGCACCCATTTCAAATGCATATCCGATTTTTGCCCAGCAGGGTTATGAAAATCCGCGAGAAGCAACCGGCCGTATTGTATGTGCCAATTGCCATTTAGCTAATAAGCCCGTAGATATTGAGGTTCCACAAACGGTACTTCCCGATACTGTATTTGAAGCAGTTGTTCGAATTCCTTATGATATGCAAGTGAAACAAGTTCTTGCTAATGGTAAAAAGGGGGCTTTGAATGTGGGGGCTGTTCTTATTTTGCCGGAGGGTTTTGAATTGGCCCCTACCGATCGTATTTCGCCCGAGATTAAAGAAAAGATAGGTAATCTGTCTTTTCAAAGCTATCGTCCTACAAAAAAAAATATTCTTGTGGTAGGCCCCGTCCCTGGTCAGAAATATAGTGAAATTACCTTTCCTATTCTTTCTCCAGATCCCGCTACTAAGAAAGATGTTTACTTCTTAAAATATCCTATATACGTAGGCGGGAACAGGGGAAGGGGTCAGATTTATCCCGACGGGAGCAAGAGTAATAATAATGTTTATAATGCTACAGCAACGGGTATAGTAAACAAAATTATACGAAAAGAAAAAGGGGGATACGAACTAAGGATAGTGGATGCATCGGATGGACGTGAAGTGATTGATATTCTACCTCCAGGACCAGAACTTCTTGTTTCAGAGGGTGAATCTATCAAATTGGATCAACCGTTAACGAGTAATCCTAATGTGGGTGGATTTGGTCAGGGGGATGCAGAAATAGTGCTTCAAGATCCATTACGTGTCCAAGGTCTCTTGTTCTTCTTGGCATCTATTATTTTGGCACAAATCTTTTTGGTTCTTAAAAAGAAACAATTTGAGAAGGTTCAATTGTCGGAAATGAATTTCTAGGTATGCGGATTTATCAACATCTTAAGTTGTTGATAAATTATGTAATTATTCTGCATAATAAAAAAAATTATGGAAAGACCTTTGCTTCTTTCTAGTTTTTTTCTACCATATTTTGAGAATTCGTAGAACTAGTCAGTCATAGTATATATATATTGTGTGTGAAGAAGACTGTTTTACTTTGCTTTTTTTTTTTTTTTCAACTCCACAATCAATTAGAATCATATGATTATTTTACTGTTTTTACTTTTCAATGTCCTAAAATAGAAATATATTAATGGTTTTCTATTGTAATGGAATTCAATTCGACTCGATACTAAACCTAAACAAAAAAATAGGCAGAGAATTTTGAGTAAAGTAGAAATAGAAACGGGGAAAACGGGATTCTAGGATGGATTATTTGTCTTTTCCTAGAGTCCGATTTTTTTTTTTCTTGCTTATGTCGAATTCGGTGAGCCCTAGATTTCATAGAATCTAATCGGATTGGCTGTCTTGTGTTTCTAAAAAATTCATAATCATAGGGTTCGGATTGATCTAAACCAGCTCATTATGTATATGACTCACCATGCCAACTATAAAACAACTTATTAGAAACACAAGACAGCCAATCCGAAATGTCACAAAATCTCCCGCTCTTCGGGGATGCCCTCAGCGCCGAGGAACATGTACTAGGGTGTATGTGCGACTCGTTTAGATCATAGACTAAAAAGAAATTTTTCCAGTATCGGTAATTGTTTAAGATAGTTTGAATGGAAGAATTCCATTCACACACACTATCTTAACTTAAAAAAAAATCTATTCTATTAGTAAGAATTATATATAATTCTATTGTGTATCAAATTTATGGTTTCGATTGGTGCAAACCGAATCAACTTAATTTTCAATTTAAGATGAAAAAGACTTTCCCATTGGTAACAAATAGTTATCCATTAAGCGGGAAAAATCCGATTTCAAATAAACAAAAATTATGCCCTAAATTTTGCAAGAACGGACTAAGAGGGTCAACTACCCAGCTAATTTTCGTACTTAAATACCGTTACTGTATAGCTAGATTTCGTTGTGAAAAACCTATTACTAGATATTTCATGGGTAGAGCCCATGAGTGTGAACTGTACAAGTTAACAATAACATTGATTAAATAAAGATTCAATGAAGGAAGGGGCTCCGGTGTATAGAAAGGACCTCACCGTTTAAAAAGTAATCATAGAAACGAAGGAACCCACCATTTCTTTGTCTATTTCTATTTAATTTACTATATTTTTGGAATACCTAGTATCAATAGAATTTATTATTTCTTAGAAAATAAAAATGGTGGTTGGGAAGGTTATAGTAGCAAAAGCCATTGGAATTTTTATTTTATACATTGGAAGAATCCATTTTTGTTATTAATAGACTAGGAAGGATAAAAGAATAACTGAAAGAAAAAATCAAATAGTTATTCATAAAAGTCTGATTTATTCAATGACCAGAATTAAACGAGGATATATCGCTCGAAAACGAAGGACAAAAATTCGTTTATTTACATCAAGTTTTCGCGGAGCTCATTCAAAACTTACTCGAACTATTTCACAACAGAGAATCAAAGCTTTGGTTTCGGCTCATCGAGATAGAGGTAGGAAAAAAAGGGATTTTCGTAGTTTGTGGATCAGTCGAATAAATGCAATAATTGGCCAGAATAAACAAGAAATATACAATATTTATAGCGATTTAATGTATAATATGTCCAAGAGACAATTGCTTCTTAATCGTAAAATAGTTGCACAAATAGCTATATTGAAAGGGAATTGTCTTTTTATGATTGCCAATGAGATCATAAAAAAATAAAAATTCCCCGGAGACTTAACTCCGGGAAGGTGGTAGAATAGAAGAGATTTATATGATAAAATAGAATTCATATGACAAAGCCATCCAAATTAATAAACAACCACGCTCAAAAAAAAATTATTATTATCTTTTTTCTTACAGCGGAACAACCCAAATTGGATTGTCATAGTTTTCGAACAAAATATCAATCCACATTTAAATTGAGTTTAGATTCAAAATGGAATTCAATTCAAGAGTAACTCTATTTTTTTTTTTTTTTCAGAACAGTAGTTCTAGTGGTCGACTTCGACTCGCTTTTTTCAAATTTTTTTTTTCCATTATTAGCAAAAGGTAACGAATTAACAAAAGGTAACAAAGATAAAATACGAGCTTGTTTTATAGCAATCGTAATTAATCGTTGTTGTTTTAAGGTCAATCGATTCACGCGTCGAGATAATATTTTTCCCTGGTGACTAATCAATCGATAAAGTAAACTCATGTTTTTATAATCAATTCGATCCCCCGATTGGATCGGGGACAAACTCCTACGAAAAGATTGTTTGGATTTAAGAAAGAGTCGCTTAGATTTATCCATTGTTTGTTTATTCCTATACCGAAAATCCAATTTATTATAAAAAAGGATTTGTTTTATACTTATTATGTTTTAATTATATTCTTATTTTTTTTAATATATGTTTATTATATAATGAAATATATGCTATATAATGTTATGTTATATGTATATAATGTCATTATTTCATTATATAATGTTATGTTATATATATAATTTATATGTTATCTATCTAATTTATCAATATATAATTTATAATCTAATTTTTAGAATATATCTTCTATTTCAAATATCCTACCTTGTAAAGGTGACACCCAAGCTATCTTTTATTTCTCTATTTCTTTATCTCTGCGTGAATCGTATGTTTGCAACAAAAGGGACAGAATTTTCTCAATTCCAATCGACTAGGTGTATTGTGTCGATTCTTTTGAGTAATATATCTAGAAATACCTCTTGATTCCTTATTAACACTCTTTTGATCACAACTGGTACATTCCAAAATAACAGTTATTCGTATATCTTTACCCTTGGCCATGAACCTCCTTTGGTTTTTTGATTCACTTAATTCTTCGATTTTGAGATTCGAAGCGAAGAATAAAATAAAAAAGGAACGAAAAAAAGTATAAGTTGATAATTCAAAATCAAATTATGAAAGATTTTGTTCCAATTAATTTTATATAGTACAGTAATAATTCAATAATATAATGCAATGATTTCGCACTATATCGCAGTACAGTATTTCATTTTTCATTTAAGTATCTTATATGATATTATTGCCCCTGCCCTAGCATTCCAATCCCATTTCTGGTATTCCTCTATTATTAATAGCAATGGAATTGAATTATTAATTCAATTCCATTGAAACCTGGGAAAAATTCTGAGTTTCAGTGAGACCAAATACACCTTTCTTCTTTCTCTTTTTTTCGAATTAGAATAAGTTCGAAAAAAAGAAATAAAGAAGAAGGAATTAATCACAGATATTGGATTAGATCTCTAATCTTCGTCATACCTTCCTGTGCCAATAACTAGAATGAAAAAAAGGGGAATATCAATGCATCCGGGAATAAACGATTGATTTCTATCAAGAGACCCGCTAAAATCCCGAACCATAGAGTACTTGCTACTGGTGCCACAGAGAGATATGTTTTTAGATCTCGCATTTTTAAAATCCTCCTTCGTTTTTCTTGTAATTTGTAATATATAATTACATATAGGAATATGATCAAATGGTAATTTTTTTTATAATCACTTGCATTTGTCAGGGGAATCAAATTGAATTGTACAACAATTCATTAGATATTTTATTTA